AAATTTCAATACTGTAAAGTTAACACACATCACAATTTATTTAAGCGCATACGAGTTTTTTCCTGGTTTCGGGGTTTGACAGGAATGATAAGGACAGTAGGGCGTAGGGGGGGTAGGGGGGGGTTTGACGCATAAAAACCGGGGTATAACGGGGAAAGAAGGGGTAAGAGTAAAGCATTATGCACTTGAGATCCTAATATGCGATTAATAATTGAATATCTTTCCAACACACATTCATAATTCTCTGAAAACAAGAACTAGTACAACCTTATTTGTCATATTACGCTGCACTCTGAGAAGTAAATTGAAAGGAGAAAAAAAAAAGAGGAACCCCATGCCTATAAGTTTCTGCCGGGCTTACTGGGTCATGGACCATAAGTATAACACCATTAATCAGATGCCGGGACAATTCAGCTTTGCAGGGGGGATAATCTCTAGTTATGGCCCTGAAAAAGGAACCCAATGCCAGAAATAGATCACAAATAGCGACCCCCACAATTGTTGTCCCTGATCCATCATTAAACGATAACATTTAAGAATAAACCCGTTGGTGGGCTCTTGCGAACCACCAGATATCAGTAATAATTCATTAATTAGTAATGTTATCTGTTTATGACTAATCATCATGGATAATATGGGTAAGAATATTTCTTATGCTTAATCAATGTCTACATATCTAATGGATATTTCAGTTTAATTGATAAAACTAAACCAGTAGGGGTGTTGAAGTTATGTGCTCTTACGGTTATGATTTATCTGAGTCTTCGTAAATATGTTGGTGAAGAGATAGCTTAATATTATATCTAGGTAAATATCATTTAATAAACTCAAGGACATACATGTAAAATTAAGCATAATATGTACTAGTACATATCTATTATGCTTAATATCCTTATATCCTTTATACAAGGTTATGAATATTCTTCCATATATTAAGAAGGGGGGCGGGGTCCGGCGCGGCGCGGCAGAAAATAGTTTAATTTAGAATTTTGGCTTTGGGAGTCAATGGCGGAAGTTAAAATCTTCTTTTTTTGAGCACTAGGGGGGGGTTTAACCTCCGACCTTCGGATTACAAGACCGATGCTCTACAATAGCTGAGCTACTAGGGCTGTTGGTTAGTTAAGGATTTTGTTTTCTATTCAGCCTCCGAGGGGCATTATAATGAGGAAGAGAGAGAAGTAGATGAGTGAGGCAATTTGGCCAATAATGATGTAAGGGTGTTCAACGGGCATGCCCCCAATTCAGGTTAGGACAGCTACGTCTGCGATTAGAGCTCAAAATAGGATTTGAGTAAGGGGGCGGAAGGTCAGACTTCGTTGGTTAGAGGTGTGGAGGAGGGGTACGGTTATGAGTACGAGGATGGAGAAAAGGAGGGCTAAGACACCTCCGAGTTTGTTGGGGATAGAGCGTAGGATGGCGTAGGCAAAAAGAAAGTATCATTCTGGCTTAATATGCGGAGGGGTGACGAGGGGGTTTGCGGGGGTGAAGTTGTCAGGGTCTCCGAGGAGGTTGGGGGAGAAAAGGGCAAGGGACGTGAGGGCAAAAAGGAGGATGAGGAAGCCGAGGAGGTCTTTGTAGGAGTAGTAGGGGTGGAAGGGGATTTTATCGGTGTCAGAACTAATACCAGTGGGGTTATTTGACCCCGTTTCATGAAGAAAAAGAAGGTGAAGGATCGCGGCAGCGGCGATAAGAAAAGGGAAGAGGAAGTGGAAGGCAAAAAATCGGGTAAGGGTGGCATTGTCTACAGAAAAGCCGCCTCAAATTCATTGAACGAGAGTGTTCCCGACATAGGGAATAGCGGAGAGTAGGTTAGTAATAACGGTGGCGCCTCAAAAAGATATTTGTCCTCAGGGGAGGACATAACCCACAAATGCGGTTATTATAACAAGGAGGAGGAGGATAACTCCAATGTTTCAGGTTTCTTTGTAGAGGTAGGAGCCGTAGTACAAGCCTCGTGCGATGTGTATATAAATACAGATAAAAAAGAAAGATGCACCGTTGGCATGGATGTTTCGAATTAGTCAGCCATAAGTAACGTCTCGGCAAATATGGGCTACGGAGGAGAAGGCTATAGATACATCAGAGGTGTAGTGTATGGCTAAAAATAACCCGGTTAAAATCTGTGTAATTAAACATAGGCCTAGGAGAGAGCCATAGTTTCACCAGATTGAGATGTTAGAAGGGGTGGGGAGGTCAATAAAGGTGTCGTTAATAATTTTTAGGAGGGGGTGGGTTTTTCGAAGGCTGGCCATGAGTTCTCATAGTTAAATAACAACGGTGGTTTTTCAAGTCATTAGTCCTGGTTAGAGCCCAGGTGGGAATAATGACGTATCTTGTGTCTTTGCTTCTGTTTGGGTTAATTTTGGGCCTTGTAGCTGTTGCGTCAAATCCGGCTCCGTACTTTGCGGCGTTAGGGTTAGTCTTAGCTGCGGGTGCGGGGTGCGGGGTTTTAGTGGGGCATGGAGGGGCTTTTTTGTCACTAGTATTATTTTTAATTTATTTAGGGGGAATGTTAGTAGTTTTTGCTTATTCAGCAGCTTTGGCTGCTGAACCTTTTCCGGAGACGTGGGGGGATAGCTCTGTGGTAGGGTATGTAGGAGGATATTTAGGGGTTGTGGGATTAGGGGTTGCGTGATTGGGGGGGGGTTGATTAGGGGTGTCATGAGTAGTAGTAGATGAGCTTAAGGAATTTTCGGTATTGCGGGGGGATTCAAGCGGGGTGGCTATAATATACTCGGAGGGGGGGGGGATGCTTGTTATTTGTGCCGGGGTTCTTTTGTTGACTTTGTTTGTGGTGTTGGAGCTAACCCGGGGGCTTAATCGAGGGGCATTACGAGCTGTTTAGTTAGTTAATAAAAGGGCTAGGGCTATTGTCAGAAAGAAGAGGGTGAGGTAGGTTTTGATTAAACCTCGCTGAGCGTCACTTGTTGAAGTAATAAATGGGAGGTGGGATAAGGGGATTGCTTTAGGTCCTACTTTTTCTAACCATGTCTGGTCTACCAGTTGGGTGGCAATAGTTTGCCCCAGAACAAGGTTCATTTTAGGGGTGAAACGGTGAAAAATAGCGGGGAAAAAGCCGAGCGAGTTAGAAAAATGATAGGTGGGTAGTACGGGTGTTGTCTTAAATTGTTTATTAGTTAAGGAGGCCAATTCTAGAGCAACGAGGAGGCCCATAAGAGTTACAAGGAGGGCGCTGAGTTTTAGGGGAAGGGGTATAGTTATAGCGGGGGTTTTAAGGGGGACAAGATTAGCAGAAATTAAGAGGCCCGCGATTAGGCTTCCTCAGGCCAGGCGTTTTAGAGGGTTAATCACGGAGGGGTTATTTTCGTTAACGGGGGAGAGGGCCGTAAAGCGGGGGTGATCAATTAAAACAAAATAGATTAGTCGGAGGCTATAAATAGCTGTGAAGGAGGTGGCTAAGAGGGTGAGGACAAGGGCCCAGGCGTTTAGGTAAGATGTGTTAAGGGCTTCAATAATGGCGTCTTTTGAGAAGAAGCCCGCTAAGAAGGGGGTTCCGGTGAGGGCGAGGCTCCCAACTACTATACAAGAGGAGGTGAAGGGGGTAAGGTGGTGGAGTCCACCTATTTTGCGGATATCTTGCTCATTGTTTAGGCTATGGATTATGACCCCTGAACACAGGAAGAGTATGGCTTTGAAGAATGCGTGAGTACAAATATGAAGGAAGGCTAATTGTGGTTGATTAAGGCCAATTGTGACTATTATTAACCCCAGCTGACTTGAGGTGGAGAAAGCAATAATTTTTTTGATGTCATTTTGTGTGAGGGCGCAAGTAGCTGTAAATAAGGTGGTGAGTGCTCCGAGACATAAGCACAGAGTAAGGGCGAAGGGATTATATTCTATTAAAGGGTGGAGTCGGATTAGGAGGAAAATGCCTGCTACAACTATTGTACTAGAGTGAAGTAGGGCAGAGACCGGCGTAGGGCCTTCTATTGCAGCGGGGAGTCAGGGGTGAAGTCCAAATTGTGCGGATTTACCAGCGGCGGCGAGGATGAGGCCGGATAAGGGGAGGGTAAGGTCAAGGTTTTTAGAGGAGAAAAATATTTGTTGAATTTCCCATGAGCCGAGGTTTGTTGCGAATCATGCTATGCTAAGGATAAGGCCGACATCGCCTACACGGTTATATACGACGGCTTGAAGGGCGGCTGTGTTGGCATCGGCCCGTCCGTGTCATCAGCCAATAAGAAGGAAAGACATGATACCAACACCTTCTCAGCCGATAAAGAGTTGAAATATGTTGTTGGCAGTAACAAGCACAATCATGGCTACGAGAAAGAGGAGCAGGTATTTAAAGAATTGGTCTGTATTAGGATCGGTGTGTATATACCAGGAGGCAAATTCGAGGATGGATCAGGTGACGTAGAGAGCGACGGGTACAAAAACGAGGGAGTAGTGGTCGAACTTAAAGCTTAGGTTTATATCAAAGGTGTTAATGTTTATCCAATGTCAACTAGTAATAATGGTTTCGGCTCCTTGATCAAGGAAAATGAAAAGGGGAAGGAGGCTGGTAAAGAAAGCCATTTTAACTGCGGTTTTAGTAAGGGTGAGGGGTCAGAGGGGGGGGGAGGGATTAAGGCACAGAGTGTTGACGAGGGGAAAAATAAGTAGCGTGAAGATAATTAAGAGGGAGGAGCTTAAGATAAGTGTGGGAGGGCACATAGCTGCTACTTGGATTTGCACCAAGGGTTTTTGGTTCCTAAGACCAATGGATAGGCTATTATCCTTTAGAAGCGCGAGGGAGCTATGGAGTTTAACCATAGATGTAGTGGGTTAGCAGTCTCTAGTGCCTCGGGCCTCTCTCGGCAAATGAAAGGGTTTTAACCTCTGTTTTTAGAATCACAATCTAACGTTTTGATTAAACTACAATTACAGGAGCACCAACCCCAAATGAGTTCGGGCTTTAAGATAAGAAGGGCTACAGGAAGGAGGTGGAGAAGAAGAAGGAGATGTTCTCGTGTGTGGGGGGGTTCGAGGGCTATCATATGGGTTGGAAGGGGCCCCCGTTGAGTCATTAGAAATAAGTAAAGGGAGTAGCTGGCAGTGATAAGAGTTCCGGTGCCAGTAAGGGCGAGGGTCCAAAGAGATCAGTTAAATAGGGATGTAATAATTATTAATTCCCCCATAAGATTAGGGAGGGGGGGTAAGGCGAGGTTCGCAAGGCTTGCTGCAAATCACCAGGTGGTTATTAAGGGGAAGATTATCTGGAGACCCCGGGTTAAGAGCATGGTGCGACTATGGGTACGTTCATAGGTGGTGTTAGCTAAGCAAAATAGGGCGGAGGAGGCCAGGCCGTGGGCGATTATTAAAATGATTGCTCCTGTGAATCCTCAGGGCGTTTGAATCAGGATTCCACTTGCGACCAGACCTATGTGGCTTACGGAGGAGTAAGCAATAAGGGCTTTAAGGTCTGTTTGTCGGAGGCAAATTGAGCCGGTTATGACCACTCCTCAGAGGGCAAGGATAATAAAAGGATAAGCTAGTTCTTTGGTCAGGGGGTCTAGTATTACCATTATGCGTATTATGCCGTAGCCGCCGAGTTTTAGCAGGACAGCGGCCAGGACTATAGAGCCTGCGATAGGCGCTTCAACATGTGCTTTAGGAAGCCAAAGGTGCACCCCATAAAGAGGTATTTTTACAAGAAAAGCCAGAAGACAACCCGCTCACCACATCTTATCCGCGTAAGAAGAAAGGCAAAGGGGCTGGGCGTAGGGCAAGGTAAAGAGAGAAAGAGTCCCGGTGTGGGTTTGTAGGAGGAGGAGGGCAATTAAAAGGGGAAGAGACCCGGCAAGGGTATAAAATAAAAAATAGGTGCCGGCGTTGAGGCGTTCTGTTTGGTTACCTCAGCGAGTAATAATAATCAAGGTGGGGATAAGGGTGGCTTCAAATATGATGTAGAACATGATAATTTCGGTGGCCCCGAATGCTATAATTAAAAATATTTGGAGGGAGGTCAGAAGGGAAATATAAGTTCGTTGGCGGCTTTTGGGTTCTGGGGTTATATGGCTTTGACTTGCGATGATCATAAGAGGCAGAAGCCAGCAGGAGAGAACCAGGAGAGGGGTTGAAAGGGGGTCTGTGGCTAAATAGTAGCTAGAGCTAGTTCAACCTGTTTCGGAGGACCATTTAAGTCAGGTTAGGCTAGCCAGGGCAATAGCTAGAGCATGGGCAGTAGAGGTTGGTCAGAGTCATTTTGTAGGGGTCAACCAGATTGTGGGAAAAAGCATAAGTGTTGGAATTAAGATTTTTAGCATTGTAAAAGGTTAAGGCTTAGGAGGCGGTCTGTGCCATGTGTGCGGGCAGTAGCTACTAAGAGGGCAAGTCCAGTGCTTGCTTCACAGGCTGAAAATGCGAGGAGGAGTATAGGGGCAGTGGAGTAGTGGGTGGATTCAAATTGGAGGGTCCAAAGGGAGAGAGCGATAAACAAAGAGAGTATTATTCCTTCAAGACAGAGGAGGGCAGAGAGCAGATGGGTACGGTGGAATGCTAACCCCATTAGTCCAAGAACGAAGGCTGAAGTAAAGCTGAAGTGTACAGGGGTCATAAAACAATCATGGGTTTTAACCATGGTCTTTTGAGTCGAAATCAAGGGTCTTATTTTGGACTAATTGTTTGTTATTCAGCTCATTCAAGGCCCCCTTGAACCCATTCGTAAGCGAGGCCGAGTGTTAGCAGGGCTAATACAGTGGTGGCTCATAAAAGGGTCATGAAAGGGGTTAGGAGCTGGTCCCCCCAGGGGAGGGGGAGGAGAAGGGCGATTTCTAGGTCAAAAAGGAGGAATAAGATAGCAATAAGGAAAAAGCGGAGGGAGAAAGGGAGGCGGGCTGACCCCCGGGGGTCAAAGCCGCATTCGTAAGGGGAAAGCTTTTCGGCATCAGGGGCGATCTGAGGAAGTCAAAAGGACACGGTGGCCAGAAACAGGGAGAGGGAGGTGGTAATGATAATTACTACTATAACCAGATTCATTATTTTCCCCTGGGGTTTAACCAAGGCCGGGTGATTGGAAGTCACTTATACTAATTTATATACTAGGAAAATTATGAGCCTCATCAGTAAATAGAGACGTAAAGGAAGAGCCAGACTACGTCGACAAAATGTCAGTATCAGGCGGCGGCCTCAAACCCAAAGTGGTGTTGAGATGTAAAATGGTATTGGATTTGTCGTAGGAGGCAGATAGCCAGGAAAGTTGAGCCAATGATAACATGGAGGCCATGGAATCCGGTGGCAACAAAGAAGGTGGAGCCATAAACCCCATCAGCAATTGTGAAAGGGGCTTCGTAGTACTCTATGGCTTGGAGAAGGGTAAAATAAAAGCCTAAAATAATAGTTAAAGTAAGAGATTGGATGGTTTGCTTGCGGGTTCGCTCTATAATACTATGGTGGGCTCAGGTAACGGTTACACCTGAAGCCAGAAGAACTGCAGTGTTCAAAAGGGGGACTTCGAAGGGGTCTAAGGCTGTGATGCCTGCGGGGGGTCAGTAACCGCCAAGTTCGGGGGTTGGGGCCAGGCTTGCGTGGTAGAAAGCCCAGAAGAAGCCCAAAAAAAAGAAAACTTCGGATGTAATAAAAAGGATTATGCCGTAGCGGAGGCCTTTTTGGACAGGGGGTGTGTGGTGTCCTTGAAAAGTCCCCTCCCGAATAATGTCTCGTCATCATTGGTACATGGTTAATAGGAGGAGAATTAAACCTAAGTATATCAGGGTTAAGGAGTGAAAATGAAATCAGACTGCGAGGCCCGATGTTAAGAGGAGAGCGGCGGTTGCGCCGGAGAGGGGCCAGGGGCTTGGATCAACCATGTGGTATGCGTGTGCTTGGTGGGCCATTAGATGTTTTCTTGTAAATATAGGCTTAGGAGAAGAACAAAGACGTAGGCCTGGATTATGGCGACTGCGACTTCTAAAAGGGTGAGGAGAAAGAGGATAATTGCGGTTAAGATGGCTACGGCAGGCATAATGGGCAGAAGAACGAAGGCAGCTGTAGCAATTAATTGAATAAGTAGGTGTCCTGCGGTAAGGTTAGCTGTTAACCGCACACCGAGGGCAAGAGGGCGAATTAGTAAGCTAACTGTCTCGATGATAATGAGGATGGGGATTAGGGGGGTTGGGGTACCTTCTGGGAGAAGGTGGCCTAGAGCAGTGGTGGGCTGGTTGCGCATTCCAATTAACACGGTAGCAAACCAGAGCGGAAAAGCAAAGCCTAGGTTAAGGGAGAGTTGTGTGGTAGGGGTAAAAGTATAAGGGAGCAATCCAAGCATGTTTAGGGTAATAAGGAAGAGTATTAAAGAGGTTAGGACAGCGGCTCACTTATGGCCGGCTAAGTTTAAAGGGAGGAGCAGTTGTCGGGTAAATTGATTAATAAATCAGCTTTGGAGGGTGATAAGGCGGCTGTTTAGCCAGCGGGTGGAGGGGGCAGGGAGAAGAAGTCAAGGAAGAGTGAGAGCCAGGGCTATTAAGGGAACACCTAAATGTGTGGGACTTATAAATTGGTCGAAGAAGTTTAGTATCATGGTCAGTCTCAGGGCTCAGGTTTGGGTTTTTGAGTATTTAGTGCATCAGGTTGATTTGTGGGGGTGTGGCTTAGGACTTTAGGGGGGAGGACTACCAGGAAGACTAGTCAGGAGAATACCAGAATAATAAATCAGGGGGCAGGGTTGAGCTGGGGCATTTCACTAAGGGTGGTAGGGGGTCACCAGTTTTTAGCTTAAAAGGCTAACGCTACTCCCAGTTTAGCTTCTTAGTGAGGCGTCTTCAAGCATTAAGGAGGATCAGTTTTCAAAGCATTTTAGGGGTACAGCTTCCACTACAATGGGCATAAAGCTATGGTTTGCCCCACAGATTTCAGAGCATTGACCATAAAATACCCCCGGACGGGAAGTAATAAAGGTTGTTTGGTTTAGTCGGCCGGGGACGGCGTCTATTTTTACGCCGAGAGAGGGCACAGCTCAAGAGTGAAGAACGTCTTCGGCTGAGACTAAGATTCGGATGGGGGATTCAACAGGGACGACTATACGGTGGTCTGTTTCTAGCAGGCGAAATTGACCGGGGTTTAGATCTTGTGTGGGGATTATATAAGAATCAAAGCCTAAGTCCTCGTAATCGGTGTATTCATAACTTCAGTACCATTGGTGACCCATGGCTTTGATAGTAAGATGGGGGTCATTAATTTCGTCTATAAGATAAAGAATTCGCAGAGAGGGGAGGGCGATGAGGATAAGGATCACTGCAGGGAGAATGGTTCAGATAATTTCAATTTCTTGGGAGTCGAGGATATACTTGTTTGTGAGTTTTGTGGAGACCATTGCTATGATGATATAGAGTACCAAGGTACTGATAAGGAAAACGATTATCAGGGCGTGGTCATGAAAGTGTAGGAGTTCTTCTATTACAGGTGAGGCCGCGTCTTGGAATCCTAGTTGTGAGGGATGTGCCATTTTAGCTAGATGCTTAAGGCACGTGGGGTTCTAACCCACAATTTTGCCTTGACAAGGCAGTGTAATAACGGGTTATACTAGTGTCTTATGAAGAAAGTGGCGGAGTGGTTAAGCAGTTGACTTGAAATCAGTGCACGGGGGTTCAATTCCCTCCTTTCTCGTATTAACTTGTTTGAACTTGTACAAAAGCAGGTTCTTCAAATGTGTGGTAAGGGGGGGGGCATCCGTGGAGTCATTCTACGTTTGTTGAAGTAAGCTCAATCGATATTACTTCCCGTTTGGCAGCAAAGGCCTCCCACAAGATAAACAAAAACATAATCACTGCGACAAGGGAAATTAAGGAGCCAATAGAGGAGACGGTATTTCATAGCGTGTAGGCGTCAGGGTAGTCGGAGTATCGTCGGGGTATGCCGGCTAATCCAAGAAAGTGTTGCGGGAAGAAGGTTAGGTTGACTCCAATAAATATAACCCCGAAGTGTACTTTCGTTCAAGTACTGTGAAGTGTGAAGCCGGTGAATAAAGGAAATCAGTGGACGAAGGCAGCGACGATGGCGAAAACTGCGCCCATAGAGAGAACGTAATGGAAGTGGGCAACTACGTAGTAGGTGTCGTGGAGAACAATATCTAAGGAGGAGTTGGCTAAAACAATTCCTGTCAATCCGCCGACAGTGAAGAGGAAGATAAAGCCAAGAGCCCAGAGAAGAGGGGTTTCTCACTTAATTGATCCGCCGTGGAGTGTAGCTAACCAGCTGAATACTTTTACGCCGGTTGGGATGGCAATAATTATGGTGGCGGAGGTGAAGTAGGCGCGGGTGTCTACGTCTATTCCCACTGTAAACATATGGTGGGCCCATACAATGAAACCAAGGAGGCCAATAGCTATTATTGCTCAAACTATGCCTATATAGCCAAAAGGCTCTTTTTTACCGGAGTAATAGGCTACAATGTGGGAAATTATTCCGAAGCCGGGGAGGATTAAGATGTAGACTTCGGGGTGGCCAAAAAATCAGAATAGATGCTGGTAAAGGATGGGGTCACCCCCCCCGGCGGGGTCAAAGAAAGTAGTGTTTAAATTTCGGTCAGTGAGTAATATGGTAATCCCCGCAGCTAAGACAGGAAGTGAGAGGAGCAGGAGAACTGTGGTAATAAGGAGGGCTCAGACGAAAAGGGGGGTTTGGTATTGAGAGATGGCAGGGGGCTTCATGTTAACAATAGTTGTAATGAAGTTAATTGAACCAAGAATTGAGGAAATGCCGGCGAGGTGAAGGGAAAAGATAGTTAAATCTACGGAGGCCCCTGCGTGGGCGAGGTTCCCCGCTAAGGGGGGGTAGACGGTTCAGCCTGTGCCAGCCCCGGCCTCGACTCCTGAAGAGGCCAGGAGGAGAAGGAAGGAGGGGGGTAGAAGCCAAAAGCTTATATTATTTATACGGGGGAATGCTATATCAGGAGCCCCAATCATTAAAGGAATTAATCAATTGCCAAAGCCGCCAATTATGATAGGCATCACTATAAAGAAAATCATAACGAAAGCATGTGCTGTCACGATAACATTATAAATCTGATCGTCCCCCAAAAGGGCCCCGGGCTGGCTTAGCTCAGCCCGAATCAGTAGGCTTAAAGCTGTGCCGACTATTCCGGCCCAGGCACCGAACACGAGGTAGAGGGTGCCAATATCTTTGTGGTTGGTCGAGAAGAATCAGCGTGTGATTGCCACAGGTAAGGTGGCCGAGTTTAAGCGGTGGATTGTAGCTCCACGGACAAAGGTTTAACCCCTTTCTTTATCAAGTCTTGTAGTGTAAACACGTCAGATTGCAAATCTGAAGATGCGCCCTTATCCGCGCCGGGGCTTCTTCCCGCCTCTTCCCTGGCGGCGGGAAGAAGTAGATGGATGCTCGCTGGTTAGAGCGCTTGGCTGTTAACTGAGAGTTTGTAGGATCGAGGCCTTCCCTTCTAGAAAAGTTTTAGCTTAATTAAAGTGTCTGAGTTGCATTCAGAAGATGTGGGATAAAGCCCTACAAGTTTTAAGCAGGGGCTGGGGGGTTTTCACCCTCATTTAGAGCTTTGAAGGCCCTTGGTTTAACAATTATCCTAAACCCCTTAAAGGGCTAGGAGGGCTTTGATAGCAGGGGTTAGGGGGAGGAGGGTCAGAGTTCCAATTATAGTTAAGGAGAGGGGGAGGGCTGGCTGAGTGGAGGAAAGGCGTCAGGGGGAGGTGGTATTAAGAGTAGCGGGGGAAAGGGTGAGGGTTATGGAATAACAGAGGCGGAGGTAGAAGTAAAGGCTAAGCAGGGCACTAAGGGCCAGGAGGGTGGCGGTAAGGGGGAGTTCTTGTTTGGTTAGTTCTTGGAGGATTAGCCACTTAGGTATAAAGCCGGTAAAAGGGGGTAGGCCTCCAAGAGAGAGAAGGGCAAGGGTTGTAAGGGTTGCTAGGATGGGGGTTTTAGTCCAAGAGAGGGCCAGCATATTGATGTTTGTGGCGGTGCTTGTTTTAAAGGAGAGGAAAGTTGCGGAGGTTATAATAAGATAGAGTACAAAATTAAGGAGGGCAAGGGAGGGTGCAAATTGGATAATTAAAATTATTCAGCCGAGGTGGGCAATGGAGGAGTAGGCTAGGATCTTTCGTAACTGAGTTTGGTTGAGGCCGCCTCAACCCCCAACAAGGGTGGAAAGAAGACCAATTAAGATAAGGAGGGTTGAATTAGAGGCGGGGGCTATTTGAAGGATAAGGGCGAAAGGTCCAAGTTTTTGTCATGTCGAGAGGATTAGGCCCGTGGTTAAATCTAGGCCTTGAAGGACTTCGGGGAGTCAAAAGTGAAAGGGGGCGAGGCCAATTTTAAGTGCTAGGGCAAGCATAGTGGCGGTGGTAGCAAGGGGATGAGATAGTTGGAGGATATCTCACTCTCCAACGAGTCATGCATTAGTAGTGCTAGCAAATAGGATCGTGGCTGCAGCGGTGGCCTGAGTAAGAAAATATTTTGTGGTTGCTTCTACTGCGCGGGGGTGGTGGTGTCGTGCTATTAAGGGGATAATAGCAAGGGTATTAATTTCTAGGCCTATTCATGCAAGGAGTCAGTGGGAGCTTGCAAAGGTAAGTATTGTCCCCAGGCCTAGGCTAGAGAGGAGGAGGGCAAGGATGAAAGGGTTCATTAGTAAAGGAAGGGGTTTAACCAACATGTTTGGGGTATGGGCCCAAAAGCTTATTTAGCTGACTTTACTAGAAAGTGGTGTAACGGGAGCACTAAGAGTTTTGATCTCTTAAGGATGGGTTCAAACCCCTTCTTTCTAGTATTATAGGAATTAGGGGGACTTGAACCCCCATTTACCACCCTATCAAAGTGGTCCTTGGGCATTCGGGCATAATTCTAGTTAATATTTAAAGTTGAGGGGGGAGACCTGCGAAGGCAATAGGAAGTGCCAGGTGTCAGAGGACCAGGGCGAGGGTGAGAGGCAAGAAGCTTTTTCACACCAGATGTATGAGCTGGTCATAACGGAAGCGGGGGTATGAAGCTCGGACCCAAAGGAAAAGAATTGAGAGGCAGGCAGCTTTAATTATAAGGTTAATAGCGGTTAGCTGGGGAAGGGATGGTATGTGGGAGGCTCCCAGGAAGAGAATGGTTGAAAGGGTATTTATTAAAAGGATGTTGGCGTATTCAGCTAGGAAAAAAAGGGCGAAGGGTCCGCCTGCATACTCTACGTTAAACCCAGACACTAGTTCGGACTCCCCCTCTGTAAGGTCAAAAGGGGCGCGGTTTGTTTCAGCGAGGGTGGAGATATACCACATAGCAGCAAGGGGTCAGCCGGGGATAATTAGTCAAATGCTTTCTTGGGCGGTGTTAAAGGTTTGAAGGGTAAAACCGCCTGTGAAGATGATAATACTGAGGAGAATAAGTCCGAGACTCACTTCATAAGAGATAGTCTGGGCGACGGCTCGTAAGGCCCCAATAAGGGCGTATTTTGAATTTGAGGCTCAGCCGGAGCCCAGAATGGAGTAAACGGTGAGGCTTGACAGGGCTAGAATAAACAAAACTCCTAGGTTTAAGTCTATGACGGGGTAGGGAAGAGGTATAGGGGCTCAAAGAATCAGAGCAAGTGTAAGAGCAAGAATGGGAGTGGTGAGGAAGAGGAAGGGGGAGGAGGTGGAGGGGCGCACTGGCTCTTTAATAAAAAGTTTAAGACCATCGGCGATGGGTTGAAGTAATCCGTAGGGTCCTACAATGTTTGGGCCTTTTCGGAGTTGTATATAGCCGAGCACTTTTCGTTCAAGCAGGGTGAGGAAGGCAACAGCAAGGAGGACAGGGATGATGTAGGCGAGGGGGTTGATGATATATGTAACTAGAGGAGTAATCATAACTAAGAAGAGGGGTTGAACCTCTGAGTGAAAGGGCTTAGGCCTTTTGCAATTACCGGGCTCTGCCATCTTAGCGCGCCATTCTCTCGGGCTCACTGGGATGTGTTCCCTTTTCTGTTTTAGTTGTTTTCATCAGGAGGGGGTGAGGCATGCTTTGGGCATGGGCCCCCTCTTCCCGGTCCTTTCGTACTAGGGAAGGTTACGTCATAGATAGAAACTGACCTGGATTACTCCGGTCTGAACTCAGATCACGTAGGACTTTAATCGTTGAACAAACGAACCCTTAATAGCGGCTGCACCATTAGGATGTCCTGATCCAACATCGAGGTCGTAAACCCCCTTGTCGATAAGGGCTCTGGAAGAGGATTGCGCTGTTATCCCTAGGGTAACTTGGTTCGTTGATCGATTATTATGTCGGGTCATTTTTGGTCAGAAATTCTGTTGCTTAGAGCCGTAGCTCTTAGTTGTGGGAAGGGTTTTCCTAATCCACGTGGGGGTTTAATTTTTCCCCGCGGTCGCCCCAACCAAAGACATTCAGGCTAGGGGCCAATGTGTTTAGTCCTGTGATTTAGGGTTTAAAACGTGGTCTACCTTTTATCTAAAGCTCCATAGGGTCTTCTCGTCTTATGGTTCTATCCCCGCTTCTGCACGGGGAGATCAATTTCATTGACTAGGAGAGGGAGACAGTTAAGCCCTCGTTATGCCATTCATACAGGTCTTCATTTAAAAGACAAGTGATTGCGCTACCTTCGCACGGTCAAGATACCGCGGCCGTTAAACCCAGGGTCACAGGGCAGGCGGGACCTCTTATACTTTAATTTGCAAGAGGCGATGTTTTTGGTAAACAGGCGAGGCTTGGATTTGCCGAGTTCCTTCTTCTCCTTTTAGTCTTTCCTTAGGGCACCCCTGTGTAGGAATAACGATTATTTTATACGTGTTTTTCTAGCAGTTTTTCTGGTTTGTATTACCCTCTTATATTGGGTTCGTTACTTGTTGGTGGGGGGTCCGGTCCAACTTACACATGTGCCGGGAGAGGGTTGTCCCCTCTTATTACTCATTCTAGCATAGTCTCTCCCAGGGGAGGGGGCATGGGGTGGCTTAGTAAAGTTAGGGGGTGGGAGCATTTATCAGAATAAAAGGTTTAAAAGGGGTTTGTCTGAGCTGTAACGCTTTCTGTTCAGGTGGCTGCTTTTAAGCCCACTGGGGCAAGCACCTTAATTATTATGATCCTTAACCGCCTGGTAAGGTTGTGTCCTTGTTCAAAAGAGCTGTACCTCTTTTGACTAACTCCAGTGGTTTCTTCAGGGCCGGTCTTAGTAGTACTTTAAGGGCTAGAGGAGCCAGGGGGCTGAACTTCTATTCATTTCTTAAGCAACCAGCTATAACTAAACTCGGTAGGCTTATCACCTCTACTCGGAGCTCTTCCCACTCTTTTGCTACAGAGACGGGTTGGCCCTGGACAGGCTGTCTCGGAGTAGCTCGTTTAGTTTCGGGGGCCGTGACTAAAGGTCTCTTTGCCTTGGTTTGCTGGCTAAATCATGATGCAAAAGGTACAAGGGTTAATCTTTGCTTTTTTAGGCTTTAATAGGTTATTTCATTTCTTTTTCAGCCTTCCCTTGCGGTACTTTCTCTGTTGCTCAGGGTCCCTTTTCTGTCGCCCGTACTAAGGGGGAAAAATGGTTTGTTTAATTTAATGTAGGTTATGTGGGGGTATAGTATATTGTTGTGTTATTCAAATGCTTAGGCTAGCTGTTCAGCTCAGTGCGATCCGAGTTGCACGGATGTCTTCTCGGTGTAAGGGAGGTGCTTTTCTGGTTTAGCTGCGCTCTGCTTATTCCAAGTGCACCTTCCGGTACACTTACCATGTTACGACTTGCCTCCCCTTAGTCTAGTTGTTTTCTTAGTTATTTAGAGAAAGATGGACTTGGGGAGAGTGACGGGCGGTGTGTGCGCGCCTCAGAGCCAGTTTCAAAAGAATTCTCTATTTTCTATTTACTGCTAAATCCACCTTTAACTACTGGTTTCACAGTACTATTCGTATTGCTCTAGGTTAGAGAATGTAGCCCATTTCTTCCCACCTCATGCGCTACACCTCGACCTGACGTTTGGGGTTGTACTCTTTCTGCTTACTATGAGGCCTTCACAGGGTAAGCTGACGACGGCGGTATATAGGCGGGATTAACAAGAGGTGGTGAGGTTGAACGGGGGGTATCGGTTCTAGAACAGGCTCCTCTAGGTGGGTCTGGGGCACCGCCAAGTCCTTTGGGTTTTAAGCTGGCGCTTGTAGTCCCCTGGCGGATATTAGTTGTATTTTTTTATCAAAGTTTACGGCTAAGCATAGTGGGGTATCTAATCCCAGTTTGTGGCATAGTTATCGTGGGTTCGGGAGGGAGGGGTAAAGCTACTTTCGTAAGGGGGCTTCGTGTCTTCAGGTGCGTATGACAGCCTAGGAGGTGTTTGGCTCTAGTTTATTAAGTTCCGTAACCACTCTTTACGCCGGTAAATATCAACTTGAGTCTCTCGTATAACCGCGGTGGCTGGCACGAGTTTTACCGACTCTATTTACTTTAACTAAGTCAAGCTTTCGCTCATGGCTTAATGTTTGTTACTGCTGAATACCCTTAGGGGTGTGGCTTAGCAAGGCGTTTTGGGCTGCGGAGGCGTGCCTGATACCAGCTCCTCACCCCCGGGCGGGGGATTAAGGGCATTCTCACAGGGATGCGGAGACTTGCATGTATAGGTTTAGTATAAAGCTGATAGTAAAGCCAGGACCAAGCCTTTAATGCTTATGGGTCTTTCTAGGGACTATCTCAACATCTTCAGTGTTACGCTTTAGTTTAAGCTACATTAGC